GTGCTATATCGGTTAACCACAAACCCCCAGTCACTGGATCTAATCCGCCACGAAAAGTAAGAAATTCCGAGTATTTTGACCAATTCAAGGTAAAAAAGGGGGTTGCTCCTTCAGCAAAACTTGGATAAAGTTGAGCCAAAAGATCCCGATTCAAGATAAATTCATGAGGAAGTGGTATTTCTTTAGGATCTACTCCAGAATTTAGAAATTGGTTAATCGGCAAAGATACATGTACTTGATGTCCTGCCCAAGAAAGGGACCCAAGTCCTAGTAGCCCTGCTAAATGGTGATTCAACATAGATTCTACATCCTGGAACCAAGCCAATTTTGGAGCTGCTTTGTGATAATGGAACCAACCAGCAAAAAGCATTAAGGCTGCGAAGACCAACGCGCCAATTGCGGTACAATAAAGTTGTAATTCACTAGTTATTCCAGATGCTCGCCAAATCTGAAAAAAGCCCGAGGTTATTTGTATTCCTCGGAAGCCTCCGCCCACATCTCCATTCAGAATTTCTTGGCCCACTATTGGCCAAACCACCTGAGCACTAGGTCCAATGTGAGTAGGATCACTCAGCCATGCTTCATAGTTGGAAAAACGAGCACCGTGGAAATACATGCCACTCAGCCAAAGAAAAATGATAGAGAGTTGGCCGAAATGGGCACTAAAAACTTTTCGAGAGATTTCCTCCAAATCACTGGTATGACTATCAAAATCGTGAGCATCAGCATGTAGGTTCCAGATCCAAGTGGTAGTATCAGGTCCCTTAGCTATTGTTCTTGAGAAATGACCGGGTTTAGCCCATTCCTCGAAAGAAGTTTTTATGGGATCCCTATCTACCAAAATTTTGACTTCTGGTTCCGGCGAACGAATAATCATTGAGTCCTCCTCTTTCCGGACAACACATACAAAGAAACCCGCCAACAGTCACTCAAGTAATTAGTGAACCGATGATAGATGCTTAGATTTTTTTCTTTCTCTTCTATCTCCCATCTATTCATCTATTTTCTTTAGTTATTCACTAGAGCAATTATGATCTGGAAGTCGATCTGGGGCAAGTGTTCGGATCTATTATGACATATCCATAGGGTGCTCAACGGACCCTTTTTTTATTAAAAAAAGTTTTCGCGCCTTTACATTAGTACACAAAGAGTTTTTTTATAACCTAATCTAGTGTATTCATATTTCAATTATAAGTTCTGAAATGTAGCCTATTTTTTATGTTTTAAATAGAGGATATTTTTCGATTTCAATAAACGCTTATTAGTCATTACTAAGAAACATTCTAGTATTGATATTTAGTAATTTTAAAATCTCTTTTATTGGGTTTAATAGTCGAAAAGAAAAAAAAACTAGATATATATAGATATTCTCATATTCATGTACTACATTACCCCTAGAGAATATTACCCCTAGAGAATACCAGATGAAATAGAACGATTTGAGAAAAGGATATAATGAAAAATTTTTTCTTTGATTGGTTCTTCTGATAGAAAAAAGGATCCGTTTTATTTGACCGAGAGGGTCAAGAAACTAAAAAAAGATTAATTGTAAAAACAAATATAGATATATATAGAAAAAAAAGAAACAAATGGAAAGTTCTTATTCGAAGCGCCTCGTGATGGTCAACCAATTCTGTGCTTCAATATAATTACCGGGAGTAAGCGTTATAGCCTGTTTCCAATACTCAGCGGCTTGGGCGAACCAAGCCTCCGCCATTTCAGAATCTCCTTGTTGAATGGCCTGTTCTCCACGGTCGGAATAGGCGGGTCAATTCCCTCCCTGAGAACCGTACTTGAGAGTTTCCTACCTCATACGGCTCGACAACCAACTCTTTTGTTTTGGTATACCAGTTTTTTAACTTTAACTAACCTACTTTAACTTTGATATCTAAATATCTAATTGAATGTCTGATTGAATGAGATTTCTTATAGATATTCGGTTTTTCTTGTATTAAACAAAAGAGAGTAATTACATGAGTTTCAAACTTTAATTTTGATTTAATTAATATATTAATTAATATAAAAAGTTTTATCTTTTCTCCTACCTTCAGAAAAAAGGCATGTCCACTGTTTTTAGATATTATAATTTTCTGAAAGGTAACTATCCCGCTTTCATATAAAAATTTATATAGAATCTTTGAAAAAGACTTTTTTCATACTTCATAAAAAATAAAAAGACTTACTGTCTTTAGGATCTGATGCTACACCGCTGCTCAATACCTTCGGGGATCCACTCTAATTACATTAAGTAGATTCCGAAGATTTATCTCATATTATGATATAAATAAACAGCTCTTGTTGTATCGGTCCAAAACCTTTACAATTGATCTTTACGGTGCTTCCTCTATCAATTAAATCTTTTATTATCCATAGAAAGAAAGTATTTAGGCATATCCAGTCTTCACTTCATATTTGATCTATGAAGTTTATTTATTTGCTACAGCTGATAAAAAAACGTTTTGTACGATGCTTATGTAGAAAGCCCTTTTTTGTGTTTCTAGTATTTAATTGACTAGCTGTTCGTTCTTTTTTTCTATAGTGGAGATAGTCGCACGTAATGACAGATCACAGCCATATTATTAAAAGCTTGTGGTAAAAAGGGGTTTCGTTCTAATGCCCGAAAATAATATTCTAAAGCTTTGGTATGTTCCCCATTACTTGTGTGGATAAGGCCTATATTATAGAGTATATAACTTCGATCATAGGGGTCAATTTCTAGGCGCATAGCTTCATAATAATTCTGTAATGCTTCCGCATAATTTCCTTCAGATTGAGCCGACATCCGTTACGGTCGTCATTCGCTTTAACGAATTCTCCGTTTCAGAACCGTATGTGAGATTTTCATCTCATACGGCTCCTCCTTTAGGTGCATAATGAAAATAATATATGGAAAAATTTGATGTCATTATGAACTAAGCGGGGCTAATGTTTTTACAAGAAATCCCTAGCCAACCTTCTTGCAAAAGATCTTTTCGTACTACTCTTACTACCAAGTGGGTTCATGCTAGATAAAAATAAACAAAGTAAACTCTAAAAATTTCTTTGTTCTCAACGCCCCTAAATTTCCAGGAATTAGCCACTTCAACAGTCTTCAATGGTTATACGGGTATCCAAAGTACGAACGAGATGGATGTTTATTGTTCCAACCATTTTAATTAGTCCCAATCCCAAAGAAGAAGAAGAAAGAAAAGGAATCATTTTGAAGAAAGTTTTCGTGTTGTTGATTTCTCGGCGTAGTGCTTCTTCCCTATGCCTCCTATTCGTATATTGTATTAGTGTATGTAGTAGGATTGATCTGTAATACGGGAACCATAGGTAAAAACCTTTTGCTCAATACTAGAATTCACAATTGAAGCATCTAAGGCTGCATTAATCGTGGATACATGACAGAAGGGATTGCTTTTTTTATATTATAAACTTCACCTTCAAAAGCGTAGATTTTTTTTCAATACTCGTTTTTCTTTCTATTCCAAATCGGCGAAAAAAAAAAAAATAATGATAATCAAATCGCACCATCTCTGTAATAAGTAAATGCCTCCTTTTCTCCGGAAGTTGTCGGAATGACTCGTAATAAGATATCGGCTACAATTGTAAAGGTTTTATCAATAAAATTTCCATTTATACGCGATCTTGGCATAGGTAATAATCCATTCTATAACTCTTTTGATTTCCTTTACCTTTTCTTTTGTGAGAAAATTTTCTCACAAACAAAGGAATTGTTTTTATAGTACGAACTAACATAAAAGCGGACTCATTAAAATAAAAAAATCTTCTATCTACTTAACAATTTTTTCCGGTCAAAAAAGGTATCTATTAACCATAATCTAAAAAACGATGAATAACTCGCTATTCACCCAGGTACTCAGTCATAATCCTGGTGTCGGAGAGATGGCCGAGTGGTTGAAGGCGTAACATTGGAACTGTTATGTAGGCTTTTGTTTACCGAGGGTTCGAATCCCTCTCTTTCCGTACTTTCAACTAATTCACCAATCTTACGTGATTGACCATAATGTATCAAATAAAATAAAAAAGAATAGATATAAAATCTACCTTGTTTTGATTTTTAAATAGATTCTCTATTTCCTAATTTCTTTGATATGGAATATGCTGGGAAGAGCAAACAAGGGATCCAAATCTCCCTACCAATCTATGATACATGAATAGGAAAAAGATTCCCCGACAAAATCCCTTACCTTAGTGCCTTTTTATTTTTAATCAAAAAGGAGGGCGAAGGGGAGTTATCCGAACTCTTGTTTTTAGTTTTTTTTACTTAAGTTAGGTTTATTAAGTCTGTCGAGAGTAATATTCTACGACAAGCAATTCATTTATTTTCAAACCGACGCATTTCCTATCTATTATTTGATTGACTAACCCTTCATATTGGAATGTGTGAAGAGTCAGATGGTTTGGCAATTCCTCGGGGGCAGATGAATCAAGAAGATTTTGAACCAAAGTTCTAGAGTTTTGTTCATCCTTCACTGTAATAATATCTCGGGGTTTGCAGCGATAACTTGGTATATCAACTATATGACCATTAACTAAAATATGTCCATGGTTAACTAATTGGCGTGCTTGAGGAATAGTCAAAGCCATACCCAATCGAAAAAGGATGTTATCCAAACGCATTTCAAGTAATTGTAGTAAAACCTGACCTGTTGACCCCTTGGCTTTTCCGGCGATACGAACATATTTAAGTAATTGGCGTTCTGTAAGACCATAATGAAAACGCAATTTTTGTTTTTCTTCTAAACGAATACGATATTGAGATTTTTTTCCGGAGCGCGATTGGTTTCTAAGATCGCTTCCTGCCCTAGGCCTTTTACTAGTTAGTCCCGGTAAAGCCCCCAGACGGCGTATTTTTTTAAAACGAGGCCCTCGGTAACGTGACATAAAGACTCCTTTTTTTATTGAAATTGTACAAAACTAAACAAAATTAAAACTGAACTAAATGATAATGATAAATGACGTGAAATCCACTCCAATAAACTATTGGAATACAAAGAGTAAGAAGATATATTCTTCTCAATATACAGATTTATTTTATTGTATATACAATATATATAAATAAAATAAATCATAAAAATTTTCCTTTATTTTCTTGATTCATTTTGCAAAGGTCTAATCCTTTTACCCAATATATATTCCTATATGGAAGTTTATATGACATAATATAAATGGAGTGGTAACTCTGGGAAAAGGTGAAATAAGTCTTTTCAATCTTCTTTTATTTTGAAAGTACATTAAAAATCATGTAAAAAACGAAAAAATATGGAAAAGCCGGCTATCGGAATCGAACCGATGACCATCGCATTACAAATGCGATGCTCTAACCTCTGAGCTAAGCGGGCTCAAATAAAATAGCACGTGCATCCAAATTCACTAAACTACTATACATTGTATCAATTAACTATTCTATTCATTTTTTTCCTTATCTATTTAGAATTAATTAATCATATTCTAGAACAAAATATAGCTCAAATAAATAGTGACTATCATTAAATAAATAAAACATAACCTTAATTAATATAATATAGCAATATATCGACTTTATAATTTTGATTTCATTAGTTTATAAATAAGAAACTCTTAATTAGATCAGAAATCTTTTTTTTTTTTTTTTAGTTAAATGATATCTGATTTTAAATTATTGTTTTTTTGTTCTAACCTCACGCTATTATTATTATTTTATACTTTATATTTTTATTTCTAATTTTTATTTCTAATAATATATAATTATTCAAATTAATATTCGAATATTCATTTCGAATATAATTTTTTAGAATTAAATTATTAGAATATAAAATCTACGAAGTAGACTTATAATCTTTTTCCGCTGCACATTGTAGAATTCTAAGCTTCAAAAAAAAATAATAAATTTCTTTTCATGGAAGTAAAAAAAAAAAAGAATTGACCGTTCAACTATTTTTAAAAATTTAAGACAAAGATGAGAAAAGTAATAACATATATATGTTATGTAATATATAACCATATTGAATTGCAAATATAAAAATGATAGAATCTTTGTTGATTAGACTAAATAAAAATGGATTGGGCTAAAAAAAATGAAAGAAGATACCAAAGAAATAAAAAAAGTATCTATATGTAATGAATTCCAAAGTTTCGGCATAAGAAAAAGTGGAAAGACATAATAATGAGATCCTAATCTCAAAGCAAAAAGGGGGATATGGCGGAATCGGTAGACGCTACGGACTTAATTGGATTGAGCCTTGGTATGGAAACCTACTAAGTGATAACTTTCAAATTCAGAGAAACCCTGGAATTAACAATGGGCAATCCTGAGCCAAATCCTGGTTTACGCGAACAAACCAGAGTTTAGAAAGCGAGAAAAAAGGGATAGGTGCAGAGACTCAATGGAAGCTGTTCTAACAAATGGAGTTCACTACCTTGTGTTGATAAAGGAATCCTTCGATCCAAACTTCAAATAAAAAAGGATGAAGGATAAAAACCTATTGATTCACTTGATTCACTTCATAGTCTGATAGATCCTTGGTGAAACTTATTAATCGGACGAGAATAAAGATAGAGTCCCATTCTACATGTCAATACTGACAACAATGAAATTTATAGTAAGATGAAAATCCGTTGACTTTTAAAATCGTGAGGGTTCAAGTCCCTCTATCCCCAACTCTACTCCCCCAAAAAAGTATGTTTGACGCCTTACCCTTTTTTTAGTTATTCAAGAATTCATTATCTTTTTTCATTCATCCTACGCTTTTACAAACTATAATTTCTTTTCTTATTATAGATAAGTCTTGTGGGATATATCATACACGTACAAATGAGAAAAAAAAATATCGATTTGAATGATTTAGAATCGATATAATTTTTCATTTTAAAACTTAGAAAGTCTTCTTTTCGAAGATCCAAGAAATTCCCGGTATAAAACTTTTTTAATTTACTAATTTTGAGTTTATTTTAGTTGACATAGGCCTAAATCATCTAGTAAAATAAGGATGATACTTCGGCAACGGCCGGGATAGCTCAGTTGGTAGAGCAGAGGACTGAAAATCCTCGTGTCACCAGTTCAAATCTGGTTCCTGGCATAGGATTTATTAATTTTGATAAGTTTCTATTCTTAAAATTAAACGTATCTTTATTAAAAAAGTGCAATCATCCCTTATCCCCCTCCCTTTTTTTGTTCATGTTGTAGATACATCCGTTCAAAAAGAATGTATATTACTGTAATACAATACATAATACATATTCGAAAGGAAAGGTTAAATGAGTTCTGTTTGAAAGAATCAAACAAGTACAAAAAGGTCTATATCTTATAGTTGAAGGGCAGAAAAACCCCAAGATTCATTAGATACAATAGAAAGATAATTATCTACCCCCCCCCCTCCCATTTATTGCTTTCCGATCTTATTTATTAATTCCCAGTTATGTGACTAAAGTTGACTAAGTTATGTGCGCGATACAAAGTTCATAATGCAGAACTCTTTTTTTAGTTCATCCTATTGGCTCGGCTTTTACGAAATA